CAACTTGCTATCGGACATTTATTTTCGATTTGGTATTATTCCAAAAAGGATTTCGACATATTTCACTTTATTATAATTATGAGAATCAATCCTACTACTTCTAGCCCTGCGGTTTCCACACTTGAAGAAAAAAAACTAGGGCGTATCGCTCAAATTATTGGCCCAGTACTGGATGTCGTTTTTCCCCCGGGCAAAATGCCTAATATTTATAACGCTTTGGTAGTTAAGGGTCGAGATACTGTCGGTCAACAAATTAATGTGACTTGCGAGGTACAACAATTATTAGGAAATAATCGAGTTAGAGCTGTAGCTATGAGTGCTACAGATGGGCTGATGAGAGGAATGGAAGTGATTGACACGGGAGCTCCTCTAAGTGTTCCAGTCGGCGGAGCTACTCTCGGGCGAATCTTCAACGTTCTTGGAGAGCCTGTTGATAATTTAGGTCCTGTAGATACTCGCACAACATCTCCTATTCATAGATCTGCGCCCGCCTTTATACAGTTAGATACGAAATTATCAATCTTTGAAACAGGTATTAAGGTGGTAGATCTTTTAGCTCCTTATCGCCGTGGAGGAAAAATCGGACTATTTGGGGGAGCTGGAGTAGGTAAAACAGTACTCATCATGGAATTGATCAACAACATTGCCAAAGCTCATGGAGGCGTATCCGTATTTGGCGGAGTAGGAGAACGTACTCGTGAAGGAAATGATCTTTACATGGAAATGAAAGAATCCGGAGTAATTAATGAAAAAAATCTTGCAGAATCAAAAGTAGCTTTAGTCTATGGTCAAATGAATGAACCGCCGGGAGCTCGTATGAGAGTTGGTTTGACTGCCCTAACTATGGCAGAATATTTCCGGGATGTTAATGAACAAGATGTGCTTCTATTCATCGACAATATCTTTCGTTTTGTCCAAGCAGGATCAGAAGTATCCGCATTATTAGGGAGAATGCCTTCTGCAGTGGGTTATCAACCTACCCTTAGTACAGAAATGGGTTCTTTGCAAGAAAGAATTACTTCTACCAAAGAGGGATCTATAACTTCGATCCAAGCAGTTTATGTACCTGCGGACGATTTGACAGACCCTGCTCCTGCCACTACATTTGCACATTTAGATGCTACTACCGTACTATCAAGAGGATTAGCTGCCAAGGGTATTTATCCAGCAGTAGATCCTTTAGATTCAACGTCAACTATGTTACAACCTCGGATCGTTGGTGAGGAACATTATGAAACTGCGCAAAGAGTTAAGCAAACTTCACAACGTTACAAAGAACTTCAGGACATTATAGCTATTCTTGGGTTGGATGAATTATCCGAGGAGGATCGTTTAACTGTAGCAAGAGCACGAAAAATTGAGCGTTTCTTATCACAACCCTTCTTCGTGGCAGAAGTATTTACTGGTTCTCCAGGAAAATATGTTGGTCTTGCAGAAACAATTAGGGGGTTTCAACTGATCCTTTCCGGAGAATTAGATGGTCTGCCCGAGCAGGCTTTTTATTTGGTGGGTAACATCGATGAAGCTACCGCGAAAGCTATGAACTTAGAAGTGGAGAGCAATTTGAAGAAATGACCTTAAATCTTTGTGTACTGACTCCTAATCGAATTATTTGGGATTCAGAAGTGAAAGAAATCATTTTATCTACAAATAGTGGCCAAATTGGTGTATTACCAAACCACGCCCCTATTGCCACGGCTGTAGATATAGGTCTTTTGAGAATACGCCTCAACGACCAATGGTTAACGGTGGCTCTGATGGGTGGTTTTGCTAGAATAGGGAATAATGAGATCACCATTTTAGGAAATGATGCGGAGATGAGTACTGACATTGATCCGCAAGAAGCTCAACAAACTCTTAAAATAGCTGAAGCTAACTTGAGTAGAGCTGAGGGTAAGAGACAAGTGATTGAAGCGAATCTAGCTCTCAGACGAGCTAGGACACGAGTAGAGGCTGTCAATGTTATTTCCTACTAGTCAATACATCAAAATAATCAAAAGAAGTTTTTTAGAAGTTCTTTATTATACACCACATTTAGATTCTGCCAATTGAAGACAATCAAGTCTAATCTGATACAACGAAAAAAAGAGGATGGGTAGAAAAACTTATTAGATACCGGAGTCAATGCAATGGTATCTAATAAGTTCTACCTACTATTGGATTTGAACCAATGACTCCTGCCGTATGAAAGCAATACTCTAACCACTGAGTTAAGTAGGTAATTTATCACCGCAAAAGAAGACCCATCACCTCGGGGATTATAGATAGAATATTATTTCTAAGCAATACCAATCTGTTAACAGTAAGCGGATCAAAGAGTTATCATGTGAGATTAGGGAATATCCATCTTGACAAGAAATTATCTATATGTTAAGATATCTATGACAAGGGCTATAGCTCAGTTAGGTAGAGCACCTCGTTTACACGTGCGCCAATGCTTTTCAAGGGAGCTTATTATGCAATGAACATAGTTGATCTTATTGAAAAATCAATGTCTTAC